TAAAAACTTCCAATCAAAGTCCATATATTTTCTTTCAGGTTTTTTCTTTCGCATTTTTTTCAGAGACATATAAACCTTGTCTAGATAATTGTCTAGAGAATTCTTGTCTAGATAAACCTTGTCTAGATAATCCTTGTAATAATCCTCGTAATAATTCGTTTCTAGATAAAGCTGGTCTAGAGAATCCTTGAAATAAACCTTGTCTAGAAAACTCTTGTCTAGATAATCCTGATAATCCTTGTGATAATCCTTGTCTACATAAGTATTGTCTAGATAATTGTGTAGATAAGTACTGTCTCGATAAACCTTGTCTAGAAACTTCTTGTCTAGTATCCAATCCTTGAAATAAGTCTTGAAAACAATCTCCTCTGGTATATCAAATAAGTCGACCTCTTGGCTCTTATTTACTTGTAATGGCAATTTAGAAATAGAGGAGTCCTTCTTAGTTTCAGAAGAAATGTATTTATATGCTAAAAGATCATATTTATAGTTTTTCTTAAACTTAGTTTTTTGATTTCTTACTAATGAATATACTTCAGAATCATCTTGTTTTTTGGAATGAAGTAATGGGTCTTTTTCATATGAATCTCCTTTATTTAAATCGTTATTTTGAGGCGTATGGCGTCGGTTGACTTTATTTCGCCAGGCTTGTGCGCCTACTCGCTCCCAATGAACCTTAGATAAATTGTATTGAGACTGACCTCTTAACCAGTTTTTCCATGGATTCGTTCCAAAATTTCGAAGTTTCTTATGCTTTAATTCGGAATGGAATATTCCCTGTCTTTCAAAAGAATCCTTTATTGCAGTCTTAAGAAAAAAAGACGTTCCGCGATATTGAAGAACAGATCTTAACTTATCACTAACTAGGGTTTGTGATAATTTGTAAAATACATATGCTTGTGACAGGGAAGATAAATTTGGCAAGGAAGCAAATTTCGGAACAATCTGTGACTTCCGCTTAGTTATATTTTTTATAGGCGAACTAAAGGTAATTCTTTTTTGATTTGTTTCAGTATTGGAAATGTCTTTCTCAAAAAATTTTTTTGTTAAATTGATTCTAGGAATCTTAATGATACATAGAAAGATATCTAGGTATATTTTGTATATTTTTTCAATGAAAATATTTTGAAAATAATTCCATTTACTTATTAATCGAACATTTCTTCTTTTTACAATTTTCCAAATATTTTTTGCTGATTCTACATTATTATTTTGCTTTTTGTTGTTAGGACTATTATTTAGTACTGGAGTTACTTTTTTTTTTTCTTTTGTAATTCTTTCTATTTGATTTTTGATTGTGCTTGTTCTATTAATCAGATTTTGTATTTTTTCTTCTGAATTTGTAGAAGCTGTAGATCGAATTTGACTAAATGATTCATTAATTATCTCATTGCTGATTATAGAATCTTTTTCTTTTTGAGTTTCACTCGATTCATCTACTCCTATCCCTTTCAATCTTGTATTTTTTTTGATTATTTTCAAAATTGTGCTTTTTAGAACTAGAACCCTTTCTTTAAGCCGTTTTATGCTTTCTTTAAGCCGTTTTATGCTTTCTTTTGCGTTTCCTAGAACTCTAACAAAATTTTGCTTTATTTTTGGGTTGAAAACGCTTCTTATAAGTCGAAAGGCGCTCCCTTCCAATTTTTCTGCTGCGAATCTTTGACTTTTTTTGCCTAGTTCTTTAAAAATGGGCCCCCAAAAAATGGAAAAGGAACGGTTGGGTCGGGTACCACCCCAAGGATAGTCAGCTAGTCCCCAGACAGACCTTATAAAAGCATAATCGTTGGTTATCCTTTGTCTATCATCCGCTGTGTGCCAAGGTTTCAACTCTAAAGGCCATAAAACTTTGACCTGAAGACCGTAGTCCCACCACTCCTCCGGAAAGTTCTTGATGGATATGACGCCTATAGCAAAACCGTCATCGTTGCATAAAAGATGAGTCTCGTTTTCCCAGTCCTTTCTATCCTCAGCCCACTCGGGCTGCTGCAAAAATAAGATACGACCAATATTTTTAGCTATTATCGCTAAAGGCAATGCAATATATCTTCTCAAATAGGAGTTAAAAATTAATATGATACCTCTTATTCCTAGCCCATAATAAAGCTCATTCCATGAATCTATTCCATCCATCCGGAACAGCTCTTCGTCGGGGTCTAGTTCGATTTTCTCTTTTTTGATTCTTTTCAATTTTTTCCGTTCTTTCAATGCTTTGCTTTTTTTTTCGTCTATCTTCCTTTTTGTCTTCCTTTTTGTCTTCCTTTTTGTTTTTGTCTGTTCTTTCTTAGGTCCCTTAAGAGTGAAAAAGTCCCCTTTTTTGATTCGAAACCTATGCATCAAATTTTGCATTTTCAAAACAAGGGGTTTCACTACCCTAAAAGAACTAGACAGTGTACTGTTTAAGAAGCCCAAAAAAAGAGGGGAATGCGGAAACATTTCAATCTGTCTTACAACAACTCCGTTTTTACGCCTTAGGACGCTCGCAACACCTTTGATGTCATCCTGATGCCAAAATTGGTCGCGCACCGCTTTCAAGGAGGTCCTCCACACGTCCTTATTCTCGGTTTTCCACTCGATATTGGTGGTGAGGCTGCCAACGTGAACATGAGCAAGGCTTTTCTCAAAGTCAATACTATAAGGGTCTCCCCCACTCTTGATCAAATCCTTCATAACCTTCTCATTAATCTTTTTAGCAATCTGCGAATCAATGTTATTACTATCTTTAGAAAGATTTTTGATAAGTAAATTTTGAGTATCCTGATTCAAAATAATTTCATATTTGTATTGTGCTGATATAATATCAAAGCACTCATCATCTCCCCGCTGGGTCACAAAGGGTTCGCCCAGGTCGTATACGACCTCGCGGAGTAATACGTATGACCAGCGAGGGACGCGTTGACGGATGTGCGCTCGTCCCGCACTTTCTCCCACTTTATAAGTCCTTAGTTGCTGTAGCTTTTTTAGTTTTCGCTGGTTCCAATCAATGCTTCCCCCCCCTTTTTCCCAAGGCTTAGAAAAAAATTTTGCCAAAGGATTATAATATAATTTTCCTTCTGCTCTTAGTTTTAGTGTTTTACTTTTGAGTATCGCGAAGATTCTCTCTTCATATTTTGGGGACTCGAAAATGAAACCTGGCAAAAGGGTCTCATGAATTTGATTTAGAGCAAGGATTTGCTTAAGTTGAGATTCTGTAGGTTCAGCGTCGATTCTTTCACGAGATTCTGTAGTTCCATCGTCGATTCTTTCACGAGATTCTGTAGGTTCAGCGTCGATTCTTTCACGAGATTCTGTAGTTCCATCGTCGATTCTTTCACGAGATTCTGTAGGTTCAGCGTCGATTCTTTCACGAGATTTTGTAGTTCCATCGTCGATTCTTTCACGAGATTTTGTAATTCCATTTTTTTTTCTTCGACGAGATTGCATTGCGTTCTGGACTTTTTCACGAGATTGCATTTCCTTCTTTTTTCTTCCACGAGATTTACGAGATTGAATTACATTGTAGACTTTTTCACGAAATTCACCCAATTGAAGAAGTGCCCTTTCGTCGCGTAGACGTGCTTCTTCGCGTAGACGTGCTTCTTCGCGTAGACGTGCTTCTTCGCGTAGACGTGCCTTTTCTTCCCTTTTCTCCTGTTCTTTGCTTTTCGGTGCCTTTTCTTCGCTTTTCGGTGCCTTTTCTTCGCTTTTCTCCTTTTCTTCGCTTTTCTCCTTTTCTTCGCTTTTCTCCTTTTCTTCGCTTTTCTCCTTTTCTTCGCTTTTCTCCTTTTCTTCGGGATCCTCGATTACTTTGCTAAATTTTTTGATTCTTCCACGAGAGGGCCCATTCAACAAAGGATCATACCTTTTTGGTAGGCAGAGGCAGGTTTCGTTCATTTTCTCAATACAAACCCGAGTCCTTTTGTCGAGTATATCTAGAAAAAGAAATCCCGTGTCTAGAGCCTCAATTCTCTTTATAAACTCGTTATTTAAGTTGTTTTGTCTTTGTTTGTTCTTATCAAGCCAATCTTTGTCTAGTTTATCAAAGGAGAGTCTTTCTACTGTGGACGAAGATATCATCCCTTTCGTCAGTTCCTTAAAACTAGAAAAACTAGGAGGATCTGTAAAAGATATTCTTTTTTTTCCATCACTTCGGCATGTATCAAAAAAATATTGTGAAGCTTCCTTTCTTACAGCCCCAAAAAAGTGTTGATTGCTTATGTATCGTACTGGACGAGTCCATTGAAACTGAAAAAAATCGGACGCTAAAATGCTGTCCACCACTATGGGGTCTTTTTGATCTTTTTCTTCATCCAGATCCATTCCCCAACGCTGAGGAGGAATTTCTTCTTTGAATAGCACTTTTTTTCGTGCAATCTCCTCTTTATTTTCCTCTTTCTTTTCCTCTTCCTTTTCCTCGTCCTCGTCCTCCCAGTAAGTGTCAGCTTCTCGGCCTTGTCTGGCTAACCAATTTGGTTGCAGTTGTGGGGCTTGGACGCTTGTCAGTGGATGTGGAAAAATGAATAAAGGTATTCTGCCTAAATAGTAGGCACAGGTAACAAATAAGAAAATATTCACGAACCGACCCGTGTTTCTCCTCAAGTTTATTAACAGCAAGTACTGAATTTCTGACACAACCCACTGAAAGGTTCGCATAAGGAATTCAAATTCTTCCCCAAGGGACCTAACAAGGTACTGATAAATCTTCTTTTTGTATTTATTCAATTCTGACTTAATGTACTTATTCAATTCTGCCACACGGTACTGAAAGTGTGAAAAACGGACCTGAAATTTTGCCCCAAGGTACTTATAAATGTACTTATCCAATGCTGACACAAGTTCCTTCTTAGATCTACTCAAAAGATAGATCCGTATCCAGTCGAATAATCTTTTCGTCAATAAAAGGAAACAAATGTGACCAATTAACCAACCAACAAAACTACTTGTTACAAATAACATCTTGTTGTTGCATCGAAACATATAAACGTTGACTAATCTGGCTAACGTTGAATTTGGTAAAAGGATCT